TTCCTTAGTGGATCGGCTCTATTACATAAGCAGATTCCTAAATTTTGCCCCATATTATGGGATAAGTAAGCAGTTTTTTTTAGTTGTATCGACCCAGTCGCTCACTAATGGATCTTTACGGTGCTTTCTCTATCAATTTGGGAACTTTATCCATAGAGTAGTAGTATAGGCCATACTTTCTTCCTATTTTGATTCTCGTGAAGTGTCCTTCCTTCCTACAGCTGATAGGGCAAAATCGTTGTTTTGACGATCCCTATGTAGAAAGCCCTTTTTCTAGTATTTACTAGAAAATTTGATCCTTTCTTTTTTTTTCTTCTTTCTATAGTGGAGATAGTCGCACGTAATGACAGATCACGGCCATATTATTAAAAGCTTGCGGTAAGAAGGGGTTTCGTTCTAGTGCCCGGAAATAATATTCCAAAGCCTTTGTATGCTCTCCATTGCTTGTGTGTATAAGGCCTATATTATAGAGTATATAACTTCGATCATAGGGATCAATTTCTAGTCGCGTAGCTTCATAATAATTCTGCAAAGCTTCCGCATAATTTCCTTCGGATTGAGCCAACATCCGTTACGGTCGTTCATTCTATTCAAAAAATCTCCGTTCCAAAACCGTACATGAGGTTTTCATCTCATACGGCTCCTCCCTTCTGTACATAGTACTAAGCGAAATAATCTATAGAATAAAAATAGAATTAGTCCCATCTTATTATGAACCGAAAGGGGCTGGTATTTTTCCAAGAAATCTCTAGCCAACCTTCCCGCAAGAGGTTTTTCTTAACACCAATGAATTCTATTAATGCTAGAGGAAAACGATAGCTCCAAGAATTTCTTTGTTCTCAACGCCTCCTATTTAGAGGAATTAGCCACTTCAACGATCTTTGATGGTTATAGGGGTATCCAAAGTACAAACCTGATGGTTGTTTGTTATCCCAACCATTCTTCCCAGCCCTGATACCGATCAGGAAAGGGCTAATTTCTAACAAAGTTTTTCTCTTGTTGATTCCTATTTCTAGGTGTAGTGCTTTTCTCCCCTATGCTGCCTATTGGTACTAGTAGAGTAGGATTGGCCTGTAATACAGAACCTATCCTGTAGGTGTAACCTTTCGCTCAATACTCAAATCTACAATTGAAGCATCTGAGGCCGCATCAATCGAGGATACACGACAGAAGGAATTGTTAGTTCACCTCACCTTCCCCAAGCGTGGGTTTCCTTTACTAATTTTGTTCTCTCTATGCGAACCCCCTCTCTTTCTCGTAAGACTGAGGTGTAGGTAGGGCTAAAAAAAAACAAAAAAAAAAGAGTCAAATCGCACCATCTCTATAATAAGTAAATGCCCTTTTTTCCCCTGAGGTTGTCGGAATTATTCGCAATAAAATATTGGCTACAATTGAAGAGGTCTTATCAATGAAATTTCCATTTATACGGGATCTAGGCATAATTCCCAACCCATTCTATATAGAATTGTTTTCATTTCTTCACAAAATAACATAAAAACAAACACATTCGATTCTTATAAATCGATCGATCCATATGCTCTAAATGGATAAGAGAGGTATGGATTTTCCGCTCAGCTCAAATTATCTCCTTTTCCTTCTGTTTGGACAAGAAGAGATATGAAATATTTGACTAAGATTGGATTTCATTCCACTTTTCTATTTCTCAACAATAACTTCTCTCATCAGCTATTTCGCGTTTTCAAAGTCATTAATTGTCTCATACCCTTTTTTAGATTTCGATTGTATGGCGTAGCGTACCTTATGCAAACAGAATTCTAGGGTTCCTCTATTTTATTATGGAATAAGAAGAATTCTTCCATTCTCTTTTTCTTTGGTTTGGGGAAAACCCAAACTAAAACTTTTCGAGGGAGCGGAATTCCTAGTAAAAAAATCCTGGATCCTTCCACTTAGATGAAAAGGAATTTTTCCAATAGAACCATGGAACCCCCGAGCCGTTGTGGTTGTACCTGTACTGCAGGAATAGGAAAACTCGCTATTCACTTAGTTTATTTTCCATAATAAGATTATGTAGGAGAGATGGCCGAGCGGTTCAAGGCGTAGCATTGGAACTGCTATGTAGACTTTTGTTTACCGAGGGTTCGAATCCCTCTCTTTCCGTTTCTCTTAATTGATCAACGTTAACGATCACAATGTATCAAATCAAATAACAATTTATTCCAGCAATAATACCTTTATTTAATAGAAAATTTTTCTAGTAAATTACTGTGGTATGTAAAATACACATAGAGGAAAGAACAAAAAAGAAAAAAAGATCCTAGGGTTAATCCATTTATGCTAGTTGAATGGGAAAATACGAATTAAGGGCCTTAGGTCGATTTAGTTCGGGGAAAGGGGAAGGGGAAGAAAATTCTATGAACTTTTCCTTTTTTCGTTAAGTTCAAGTCTGACGAGAGTAATATTCTACAACTAACAACTCATTTATTTTGAGACCGACCCACTTCCTATCTAGGATTTTTTTAACTAGTCCTTTATATTGCAATGTGTCAATCGTCAAATGCTTTGGCAATTTCCCCGGGTCGGATGAAGCAATAGAATTTTGAATCAGACGTTTTGATCTTTGGTTATCCTTCGTAGTAATAATATCTCGGGGTTTGCAACGAAAACTTGGTATATCGACTATACGACCATTAACTAAAATATGTCTATGGTTAACTAATTGCCGGGCCCCAGGAATGGTTGAAGCCATACCCAATCGAAAAAGGATATTATCCAAACGCATTTCAAGTAATTGTAGTAAAACCTGACCTGTTGACCTTTTTGCTTTTCCAGCGATATGTACATATCTAAGTAATTGTCGTTCTGTCAGACCATAATGAAAACGCAATTTCTGTTTTTCTTGAAGACGAATACGATATTGCTCTTTTTTCCCAGAATGGAATTTCTTTTTCAGATTACTTCCGGATTTAGGTGTTTTTCTAGTGAGTCCTGGTAAAGCTCCCAGACGGCGTATTTTTTTTAAACGAGGTCCTCGATAACGGGACATGAAGACTCCTTGTTTATTTTATTGAAATTTCATTTTACACAATTAATTTCATTGTATTTACATTACAGAATACATCAAAATTAAAACTGAATTAAACTAAAGGATAAACAGAGTAAAATCTACTAAAGTACCACAAAAAATGGAATTTCATCAACATCTGGATTTTTTGTATATATATTATTTATTTTATTGTTTTGTATCTAGCAAAATTGTAAGGTAGAACCACATAATAGATCCTGGATTCTCCATTTAATTCGGAGAAAAAGAGAGATTCTTGTTCATGGAACATCGATATAGAAAAAAGCCGACTATCGGATTTGAACCGATGACCCTCGCATTACAAATGCGATGCTCTAACCTCTGAGCTAAGTGGGCTTACATAACAGAAATAGTGTAACAAATAGAAATATGTATAGTATAGGAAATCCGTAAAATGTCAGATCTTAATTATTAATCTTAGCTATTAACTAGTTCGAAATTGGAAGTTCTACTTAGAAAAAAAAATACTAGAACTTCATAAAGATAAAGTTAACTTGATATGCTTAACTGGAGGATATCCTTAAATAGGATTATAGAAATTTTTGAACTTTCTTTTTATTTCTCTAATTCACAAATTGATTTTTCTAATAGAATAGAATCTATTCCAATTTCTATATTGAATTTGATTTAAGATATTTTCAATTTGATATGGCTCGGATGTGTAATCTGATACATAGAAAAGAATAATATATATGATGAAAGATATAATAATGAGAAAATGCGAATTTCTTGGCATTTTCATTCGATCATTATAGATATTTTTTTTAGATATTTTGTTTTTTTTGTTATTTCTTAATAATTTAATGATTAATATTTCACTAAGGAGAACATAGAATCATAGCAAATGAAATTGCTAATTCTGATTAGAAAAAAAAGAATGAATATCAAGCGTTATAGTATGATTTTGAATACTCTAAAAAAGAAAGGCGGGGGGGGGTGGGGGAGAGAAAAACTTTGGGATATATTGATTCGGATTGAATTGCAAATACATCAACGATAGAATCAATTCAATTCTGAATTGCAATAAGCAGGGTCTGTCAAATAGAGACGAACTGCTAGACTACGTCGAGTAATGAATTCAACGATTCCAAAAAAAACTAAGAGATGGATGAAATTACACAAGGAATCCAGGTCTCAATCAAAGAAAAGGAAAATGGGGATATGGCGAAATCGGTAGACGCTACGGACTTGATTGTATTGAGCCTTGGTATGGAAACCTGCTAAGTGGTAACTTCCAAATTCAGAGAAACCCTGGAATTAAAAAAGGGCAATCCTGAGCCAAATCCGTGTTTTGAGAAAACAAGTGGTTCTCGAACTAGAATCCAAAGGAAAAGGATAGGTGCAGAGACTCAATGGAAGCTGTTCTAACGAATCGAGTTGATTACGTTGTGTTGGTAGTGGAACTCTCTCTAAATTTAGAGAAAGTAAGGGCTTTATACATCTAATACACACGTATAGATACTGACATAGCAAACGATTAATCACGGAACCCATATCATAATATAGGTTCTTTATTCTTTTTTAGAATGAAATTAGGAATGATTATGAAATAGAAAATTCTGAATTTTTTTAGAATTATTGTGAACCCATTCCAATCGAATATTGAGTAATCAAATCCTTCAATTCATAGTTTTCGAGATCTTTTAAAAAGTGGATTAATCGGACGAGGATAAAGAGAGAGTCCCATTCTACATGTCAATACTGACAACAATGAAATTTCTAGTAAAAGGAAAATCCGTCGACTTTATAAGTTGTGAGGGTTCAAGTCCCTCTATCCCCAAACCCTCTTTTATTCACTAACTATAGTATTTATCCTCTTTTTTTCTTTTTATCAATGGGTTTAAGATTCATTAGCTTTCTCATTCTACTCTTTCACAAAGGAGTGCGAAGAGAACTCAATGGATCTTATGCTGCTATTCATTGAATAGATTTCTTTTTTATTATAGTATCGGCAAGG